TTCTTTCTACCAACACAACACAGTCAACTCCATTTGTTAGAACAGCTTCCATTGAGTCTCTGCACCTATCCTTTTTGATTTTAGCTTTCTGAACCCTTGTTTGTTTTCGGAAAACTGGATTTGGCTCAGGATTGCCCATTTTTATTAATTCCGGGGTTTCTCTGAATTTGAAAGTTCTCACTTAGTAGGTTTCCATACCAAGGCTCAATCCAATTAAGTCCGTAGCGTCTACCAATTTCGCCATATCCCCCTTCTTTTTTTTGTTTTGAGATTAGGATCTCGTTGTGATATCGTTCCCTTTCATTTATCCTGGAATCGTTGAATTCATTAGATACGGATTCCTATCTCGAAAGGGTGTTTTCTCCTCGTTGATTTCTTGTCTATCTTCTTTCATCTTCTATAGGAAACTTATATTTTGATTTGGTCCAATCAAAAACGATTCTATCATTTCTGTATCTGCAATTCAATATAGATGGATATATACCACATATATATGTCTCTCTTCCGCTCATTTTTCCAATGCAATTTGGAATACTTGAAGGGTCGATTCTTTTTTTTTTTCGTCTTAACTTTAACCTTTACGAATGAAAGCGTAGGAATGTCTGATTAGTTCTAACGAATCCTTCGATGAAATAATTAGAAATATAAAAAATATATAAAAAAATGGAATATATATACTAAGATTATGGACTAAACTAAAACTGAACTAAACAATAAATGAAGCGAAGTTTACTGAAGTATTGGATTGGCACTATAAAAAAGAATAATGAGATGAATTGTATAGATATCCAGACTTTTCTATTCTATATATAGAAAATATAGAAAAGGATCCTTTTCGTGACATAGTTGGAAGTTTTTATAACATAACAAATCGACGACTTTTGGAAAAAGAGGAAGATATTTTTTCAATATTCTTTGATTTCAAAGGGGCATTATAAATCATGTAATAACTAGATAAATCATGTAATGTACTAACTAGAATCAAATAAATAGAGAAAAGCCGGCTATCGGAATCGAACCGATGACCATCGCATTACAAATGCGATGCTCTAACCTCTGAGCTAAGCAGGCTCACATAATAGAAATTCTACATGCATAGAAATTCCGTAAAGAATCTTAGCTACTCATAATTAGTTATTCATAATTAATATGAATATCGACGAAAGAATAGAGTTTCAAATAAAAAATATATTAAATATTATAGAATATAATGATTAATCTAGCGATATAGAATTTCGATGTTGGGTCGGATTCGAACGAATCTTTCGATAATTTGTAAGAAACTTTTTTTATTAAATTTCAATTAGGAGACAAGAGCAAAAGACGAGAAAAAATAAAGAATAATAAGAAAGGTGATTCTCATATATTTGTCATGTAGAAAGATGAATAAGTCCAGTATATACTCTCTTAGATATATACTAAGATCTATACCAATTCGAATTCCAATTTCATAAATACTAATTAATAAATGGAATTCTTAATTAATAAGAATTTCATAATTCCAATTCTTAATTATAATTATTATAAGATATCTTTCTAAATAATAATAACAGGTACAAATAGTAAATCGAGGTACCCATTCTATGACAACTTTCAACTTTCCCTCTGTTTTTGTGCCTTTAGTGGGCCTAGTATTTCCGGCAATTGCAATGGCTTCTTTATCTCTTCATGTTCAAAAAAATAAGATTGTTTAGATCCGGTAGGACCCAATCTCATCCATTTTTTTTTATGAACTTAGACTCGTATCATAACACAGATATCTATTTAGTGGAATATGGTGTAACATATGGTTTCCGTCGAAGATTAAAGGAAAAACTCTTATGCCTGCAGAAACATGATATATGGGTAAATGAATTCTAGTTATTTTCAAAAAGATCAGGATTGCCAGATGGCCAAAATAAAAAGTCGGTGTATCTATATGTATGTCAATATCTATAGTGGGATCATACGAGAAGGGGTATGTTATTATTTTAGATCTAACCAATTTGATGAATTACTCCTAAAGGTTCACATCAACCTAGTGCTAGTTGATGAGAGTTACTTCGGAAACAAAAAGAGTCAAGTCAAATGAATTTGGGGTATTCTCTCAATTCCAATAAAATGCAACCGGATCAAGTATGAGTTGTCGATCAGAACATATATGGATAGAATCTATAACGGGGTCTCGAAAAACAAGTAATTTCTGCTGGGCCATTATCCTTTTTTTAGGTTCATTAGGATTCTTATTGGTTGGAACTTCCAGTTATTTTGGTAGAAATTTCACATCTTTATTTCCGTCTCAGCAAATCGTTTTTTTTCCACAAGGGCTCGTGATGTCTTTCTATGGGATCGCAGGTCTCTTTATTAGTTCCTATTTGTGGTGTACAATTTCGTGGAATGTAGGTAGTGGTTATGATCGATTCGATAGAAAAGAAGGAATAGTGTGTATTTTTCGTTGGGGATTTCCTGGAAAAAATCGTCGCATCTGCCTCCGATTCCTTATAAAAAATATTCAGTCCAT